AACATTCAAATATCTGTCCCACATTCATTCGTGAGGGGACTCCTAATGGGTTGAATACCATATCAACGGGCGTTCCATCTTGCAAATAGGGCATATCTTGTTTAGACAAAATCTTCGAAATTATACCCTTATTCCCATGCCTTCCAGCTACTTTATCACCTACTTTGATTTCACGTTTCTGTGAAATATATACACGAATCCTTTCTGAATTATAATTGGAACCCCCCTTTCTATGGATCCATCTCACATCAATAACTCGACCCCTTGCACCTATAGGTAGTCTTAGAGAAGTTTCCTTTGAAGTGGATACCTGAATGCCAAGTATAGCTCGTAATAATCTATCCTCTGGGGCATATGATGATTCGTTCGCTGTCTGAGGTGTTAATTTACCTACTAAGATATCGCCCGTTTCTATCCAAGATCCCAGGATCACAATTCCATTTCTGTCTAAATTGCGGAGTAAATGAGCCTCTAAATGCGGGATCTCCTTAGTGATTTTTTCAGGGCCTTGGCTTGTTACATGAGTCTGAATTTCATATTTACGGATATGAAAAGAAGTATAAATATCTTCATAGACCAGACGTTCGTTAATTAGTACTGCATCTTCAAAATTGTAGCCCTCCCATGGCATATAAGCTACTAATACATTTTTTCCTAAAGCGAGTTCCCCGCCAGCTGTAGCCGCACCGCCCGCTATAATTTGTCCCTTTTTAATGTATTTTCCCCGCCGAACTTGAGTTTTTTGATGCATACAAGTATTTTTGTTAGAACGTTGATACATAACTAATGGAATGCTTAGAGTATCCCCATTACTTGAGAAAACAATCTTGTGAGTATCGGTATAAATAATTTTTCCCTTGCGTTTGGCTATGGCTGAAATCCCCGAATCTAGAGCCGTTTGACCTTCCAACCCAGTTCCAACAATGCACTTCTCGGACCGAGAAAGTGGAACTGCTTGGCGTTGCATATTAGAACTCATTAAAGCTCGATTCGCATCATTATGCTCGATAAAAGGAATGAGGGAAGCTCCAATAGAAAAATATTGGAAGGGAAAAATACTTCTAAGATGAATCTCTTCCCATGCAATAGTAAGGAATTCTTGACGATATCGAGCTGGAACAATCTGTTGTTCTTGAATACCCCGATTCAAGGCCAAAGAATTTCCTGCTGCTACCATATAATATTCATCTCTATTTGGTGATAAAAAAACCATCTGTGCCTCTTTTGATCTCTCAGATAATTCATAAAACGGACTTTCTATGGATCCCCAATAACCAACCTTCACATGAATAGCTAATGATCCAATAAGTCCAACATTGATTCCTTCGGACGTATCAATTGGACAAATACGTCCATAATGACTCGGGTGGATATCTCGTATCCGAAAACTAGCAGTTCGTCCCGTCAATCCTCCAGGACCCAAATAACTCCATTTTCGCCCATGAACAATTTGTGTCAACGGATTAGTTCGATCCAAAACTTGAGATAAAGGGTGTAGGCCAAAAAACGATTCATAAGTAGTTGTTAATGAAGTTGAAGTTACCAAATTTTGAGGAGTCGGTATCAATTTATGCCTGATTGCTCCACATATAGTTCCTCGAACTGCATTTTCTAAACGAACAAGAGCCAATCCGAATTGATCTTGTAATAAATCAGCTACAGAGCGAATACGTTTATTTTTCAAGTGATTCATATCGTCAAGTGTACCCATTCCTAATTTCATTCCAATCAAATGATCCACAGCAGCCAATAGATCTCGCGGTAACAAAAATGTATTGTTTTGGGATATATCAAGATTAAGCCTCCGATTCATATTTCGTCGGCCAATTTTTCCTAATTCACATCTTTGTTGAAAAAATTTCTTTTGTAATTCCTTACATAAGGACTCAGAAAATACTGGATCCCCCCCTACACAGGCAAATTGTTGATAAAACTCCAAAATAGCATTTTCTTTTGACCCAATCTTTTTTTTCTCTTTATCATTCGGGAAAGACAAGAAAATTTCAGGGTAACAAACATTATCTAGAATTTCTTTGATATTCAAACCCATAGCTGATGATAGAACTAGAATAGATATTTTTTGTTTTCTACTGACACGGGCCCATATCCTTGCTTTTCTATCAATTTCTAATTCCAATCTTCCCCCCCAATCTGATATTATAGTACTGGTATAGACAGAAATTCCGTTATGTTCCAATTCTGAACGGTAGTAAATACCGGGACTTTGCAATATTTGGTTGATCACAATTCGGTATATTCCATTTACTATAGAGGTTCCAAAAGAATTCATTATAGGAATGTTTCCAAGAAAAACAGTTTGTTCTTGCATATTTCTACCGGTTTTCCAAATTAAGACCGAGGGTACATATAATTCAGAAGAATATGTGAGTGATTCATACACAGCATCTCTTTCTTTTATCAAGGGCTCTGCCAATTGATATGTTTCCACAAATAATTGAAATTCAATTTCTTGATCTCTATCTTCAATTTTTTGGAACTTTTGAAATTCTTCCGCCAAGCCCTGATTAATGAACCTACAAAATCCCTCAAATTGTATCTGACTAAATCCAGGTATTGTGGACATTCCCTCATTTACATTCTGGAGCATCTTAATCTGAAGTTTCCTCTTTATTGAAAAAATCCCATTATTCTTATTGGCTTGGCTCACTATTCATCGAACCATACCGATCGATCTAGCAATGATGGAATGGGTATTATTGTTACTGAATCACATAAAATTTGAGCCAGATACAAATAGAAAGAAATGTAAATTGATAAAGCATTCCTGGGGAAAATTCTGTCATATGGAATCTTTTATCAGATATAAAAATTGATCCAATTTCTACCTAATTCTTTTATTATGATATTACGATTAGAGTACAGGGTACAAAAAATAAAAAATCAATAAATTCGGGATTCAATCTGCTCTCTATGAATGAAATAAAAACAGAAGAATCGAAAACATTTCCCTTTTTTAGCACACGCAATTGAATTTTAAAAAAGGAATTCGCAAATCTTTTTTTTTTAGTCGAATTTATAAAATATAATGGAATTGCGTACGTAATAGTCATAGGAGTAATCTTTAGGAAGTACATGCCGATATAACTATCCATATATCACATCATTTATCATAATTGAACTGGTGAACATAGGTTAGGTCACACTTTATCATAATGTCTATTTTCTCTTCATATTCAAGCACAATGATCTTATATAGGGATATGTGGATAAAAAAGAGACCCGGGCTCGGTATCCCACGTACAAAAATTGATGTTCTGGGGTTTACATATACACATATATTTTATTATAATTGAAAATGATTAGTCATAAATCAATTGGATTTTACATTCATTAAGGGAATACAAATTTCGGAGTTGTTCGCTAATTAAAAGTAAGTAAGGGTAACTAAAGAGTAATGAGTAAATAGTTAATGAAGTAAAAAGTGAATTATTTTCATTTGCCCTACGTCTGTGACCGGGGCCGGGAATCTTTTATATAGACCTATTAAATCTATATAAAAGTGAAAAGAAAGGGTACATTTTTAAACGACGTGTGTTTTAAGATCAAATCAATCGAATAAAAGAATATAAAAAGATCTAAGAAAAAAGAGAAAGTCTTTTTGTAAAAGGATAAGTACAATGGAATTAAAGATAAAAAAAAAATAATAATAAGAAAGGAAAAAATTCAAATCAAAACGAGGAATAGATGAATAGATCAAAATTTTATATATTTTGGATTTGGATGGAATTTGGCGGCATGGCCAAGTGGTAAGGCGGGGGACTGCAAATCCTTTATCCCCAGTTCGAATCTGGGTGTCGCCTGATCAACAAAAAATACTTGGAATTTATAAATCCTGTTAATTGAACTTGACGAATTCTTGACCCGCAAAAGGGTCTGTCGATACTTAATTTTGAGAACCTGTAGGGACTATCTCTATCTATAAATGTTATCAAAATTTTGGTTATTACTGTGGCTCAAACAGGTACCAATAAATCTGAAACAAACCCATCTTCTTAATAATTGGTTTGGGCTATTCTGAATGAAATCAAATAAAAGAAAGAGTGAGAAGTCATTTTAGACATCATAACTATGATCGTAAGTCTTGGCATCTAAGGGTTCCTAAGAAACACTCCATTTTGACTCCTAAGGTTAAAGAAAGTATTTTAAAAAAGACCATAAAGATAATTATATACCTTTATTATTGGATAGGCTGATAGGAAATTAATTTAATAATTATGGAAAGAACTAAAGATACTTTGTATCCAGAGTCACTAGAGGTTCTAAGTGCTCATAAATTGAATAATAATAAATAAGAAAGAATTGGAAATCGAGAAATTTTTTATGAGTGTATTTTTTCATCAATAGCCATAAGTAAGAATCCTATTTTGACTCTGCACCATTGATTCAACTATGATTATGAATCAATAATGGAATATTCTTTTCATTTCATAGAGATAGGGGACATCATTCACATGGATATAGTAAGTCTAGCTTGGGCTGCTTTAATGGTAGTGTTTACATTTTCTCTTTCACTTGTAGTATGGGGAAGGAGTGGGCTTTAGAACTAGGAGTCTTACTAATTTAGTAATTGACTAAAGAATCTAATTCTCTTAATTGTGATCGTTTTGTGAAAACTGAAAAAAAAAAAATAAATACCTTAACTAGGTTTAGTTTATCTATATTTATTTATATATAGAATATTAGTATTAGATTTATCTTTTATATTGAATTCTCTTTCATATTTTTTGTATTATAATGAATTCTTTCGATGGACCTCCATATCCATAAGCATAAGAATATATATGAAAAATAAGGAATTCAAGCAGTTGGTCTTGCGATTATTTGGAAATGCAGACAAACGGATGTAGAGAAAAAGATAGTGCTATTTCATTTTGATGTACGTCGAATATATATATTTTTATCTAAAAGCTTATTTCATACTCAATTGTAAAGTGTGGTAGAAAGAGCTATATATATAGCTCTTTCTACCACACTATCTC